TTTTCTTTTCCGCTTAGTTATCTTATGCTTAGTCTCAGTATTTAATTTAGTCCAATTTGATTCTATTAGAATAGAAAAAACAAAAGCTATGGATACATTGTATCATAGCTAAATCTGTGAATAGTGACATAATCGCACCACTCCAATTTAGATTGGAAAAGCAGGGATAAAGTCAAATAGTCTTCTTACCAATATACATACTAAATATAGAAATGTGGTACAAGTAATTCCCCTAATTCGCTATTTCGCCATAAAAAAACAAATATATATATATAGAAACAAAAGTCTTTTCGCAATTTTTTTTATCATACAGAATTTCCAACAAAAATTTTGTTCGTTTTAACTTTTAAAGAAATTAAGAAAAGATTAAGAACTTGATGTTGATAAATTCGCAATCTAGAAATTCATTTCGGACAATTGAACCTTCTCAAACTGTTTCTTTTTAAGAACCAAAAAGATTTGTGCCAAAATAACAGATGCCAAGAAGAACAAAAGGCCTTGGACACGTAATGGGTCTTGAAGTACTATTTCCGCGTCTCCCTGACCAAATCCCCCCACATTAGGATTACTTGTTAATGGTTGATCAAGTTTGATGGATTCGCCTTCTGAAACAAGAAGTTCTGGTCCTGGGGGGATACTATCAATCACTTGACGCCCCTCTGGCGCATCTGTTATAGTTATTTCATACCCCCCTTTTTCTTTTCGTATTATTTTGCTTACTATACCCGCTGCTGTAGCATTATAAACCGTATTGTTACTCTTGCTCCCGTCGGGATAAATCTGACCCCTTCCCCTGTTCCCGCCTACGTATATGGGATATTTTAAGAAGTACGCATCCTTCTTAGCAGCAGGGTCCGGAGAAAGAATAGGAAAGGTGATTTCACTATATTTTTGACCAGGAACAGGACCTATCACAAGAATATTCTTTTTAGCGGGGCGATAACTCTGAAAAGAGAGATTACCTATCTTTTCTTTCATCTCTGGCGAAATACGATCAGGAGGGGCTAATTCAAACCCCTCGGGTAAAATAAGCACGGCCCCCACATTCAAAGCTCCCTTTTTACCATTAGCAAGAACTTGTTTTAGTTGCATATCATAAGGAATTCGAACAACTGCTTCAAATACAGTATCTGGAAGTACCGCTTGTGGAACCTCAATACCCACGGGCTTATTAGCTAAATGACAATTCGCGCATACAATACGACCAGTTGCTTCGCGCGGATTTTCATAACCCTGCTGTGCAAAAATGGGATATGCATTTGAAATGTATGCCCCAGTTATTATATATATCATGAGCGATACGGAAATGGAGCGAGTAATCTCTTCCTTTATCCAAGAGAGGGTCTTTCTAGTTTGCATGGTCCAGTCGTTGATCCAGAAAATTTATACAATAAAATTAGGTAGGTCGCTAGGATAGTTCCCTATCCACGATGCTGCTAGTTACTGAAAAATTTTTACTAAAATATAGGAGGAATCCGAATCTATTGGATGTATAGAAAAAATAAGTATATAAAAAAAAATAAGATTTTGAATGTTTTATTTTACTTATGGACAAAATAACAAAATTCTAATTGGATCGGTGGATCATTTTTCAGTCATTCATTGAATGATAAATCACTACAAGTGACGGAGATACACGATTTAAATAACGGAAGATCCAATATTTAAAAATTGTATCGAAAATGACTGGAAAGGTGGAAACAAGTCCAGATATAATTTGATCATTATGAGCAAATCCAAAATCCTTGTAGAAAGAGCTAATCATTAGTTCCCAACCGTGGGGTGAATGGAATCCTATACATAAGTCGGTTAATAAAAGAATAGAAAGGGCTTTTATCGTGTCGCTTAAGTTATATATGAATTCTTGAATCCAAGAATTAAGAATAATAAGTTCTTCATTAACTAAAAAAGAATAACCACTTAGAATAACGAAACAGATTATATTTGTCGAGAAGTGCAAAATCGTATAGATACGATCTGCGTTGTGCATCTTGATCAATTGGATCGTTTCTTTGTGGATTCCGATACGAAACTTTTGTAGATGTGTTTCGGGGTATTCCTTTATCATTTCGTCCAACAGGAAGAGTTCCTCAAATTCTATTAATTTTTCTAGAATACTCTTTTCTTGAATATCATTTAAAAAAGTTTCGGATTTACTAGTATTCCACCAATTAATAATCCAAGATCCCATACTTTTATTAAATGAAAAAGAGACCCACCAGGGCAAAAATACTATAGACGTAAGATATAGAAGGGGAATGAATGCTTTTTTTTCCATTTTTGCGTCTGTGAATTTTTAATGAATCCGCTTCATTCGTCAACTCTATACGATCTAATATTTCTATCAAGCATAAGTTCTATTCTAATATTAGAATTTAGAATAGAAAGCTTCGAACTCCCGAATCTATTCCCTCGTTTTTATTTGTGAGTCAGTGGTTAGTCCTTGAATTTTGTGAATTTACATACGCATAAAAAAAAGTTTGCGGACAAAATTTCAAATTTTTCCGTTTTCCGTATATAGTATATATAATCTACGTCTTCTTTGGTTCATCAGTATTATGAAGAAATTTCAGTTAAGTTATGTTATAGAAAAAAAAAAGGAAAAAAAAAAAAGAGGATTTTTTGGTTTTTTACCTCCTGCTAAGAAAAGTGCTTCGTTTATTTCAAAATACTTCAATTGGTACACGCAAAAAATAGGCCAATTCCGCTGCTTTTTGCTCAATTTCTCGTGGAGTCAAATTCTCATCAGTACGAGTCAAAGGAATGGCCCCCTGGCCTCTGATTTCCATATAAAGGACACGCCGAGCATTAAAACCCTCTTTAACTTCTATTCTGATAGACTGAATATCTTTCATAAAGAATCGGAGTAAGATGCGACGATTTTTTCCTGGGAATCCCCAACGAAAAATACACACTATTCCTTCTTTTCTATCGAATCGATCATAACCACTACCTACATTCCACGAAATTGTGCACCACAAATAAGAGCTAATAAACAGACCGGCGAGCCCATAGAACGACATCACGATACCTTGTGGAAAAAAAATGATTTCCTGAGACGGGAATAAAGATATCAAATTTCTGTCAAGATAACTGGAAATTCCAATCAATAAAAACCCCAATGAACCTAAAAAAAGTATAATGGCCCAGCAGAAATTACTTATTTTTCGAGACCCCGCTATAAGTTCTATCCATATATGTTCTGATCGCCAACTCATACTAGATCTAGTTACATTTTATTGGAAGTGGGAGACCGGCCAAAATGAATTTTACTTTACATTTTTTTGTTTCCGAAGGAACTTTCATCAACTTGCACTATTCTGATGTGAATCTTTCGAAGCAATTGGTTAGATCTAAAAGTAAAATAATAGGAGCCCTCTCATATGATCCCCTATCTACACATATATAGCTACATGGGCTTTACATTTATTTCAGGCATTCGCCCCAATCGCGACTTATTTTCAATATTTTCAAATAGCTCGTTTACTCATATATCAGATTTACGTTTACGCCTGCCCTTTCTTTTCTGTTTGAAAGAAGCCACAAGTTATACCATATTATACTGAATAGATATCTGTGTTATAATCCAAGTCTAAGTCTTGAAAAAAAAAAATATATGAAATTTGCCCCCATCAGATCTAAAAAATCTTGTTTTTTTGAACATGAAGAGATAAAGAAGCCATTGCAATTGCCGGAAATACTAAGCCCACTAAAGGCACAAAAATAGAGGGTAAGTTGTTGAGAATTGTCATAGAATGGGCACCTCGATTTAATATTTGTACCTGTTATTTATTGTTATATTTATTTTTTTTACCTATTATCGCTATATTATATTGTTAGAAAGATATCTTAAATAGAAAGATCTCTTAAAATTATTAGAATTCCTATAATAATTATACTAAGTATATCTAACTGAGTATATATAATAAAGTGCAAGGAATATAGAACTAACTAAATGGACTTATTCATTTTTATACATCAAATACATGTATGATAATTCACTTGTTTGTTATTTTTCTATTATTTTTTTTTCTTGTCTTATAATTTGAATTTCATAATTATAATTTGAATTTAATAAAGAGTTTCTTCACCTTATAAATTCTTCCAAAATTCGTTATAATATAATACGAAAGGAAGAAAAGAACATGAAATTCGTTTTATTTATTATTTACTACCCTACCTCGCGAAAAAAGAATTCGCTCTTTTATCTTGTTCATAGAGGTTTCCTAATTAGGAATCAGGGATATCGGTAAAAAAAAAATTATCTGTATGATTCTTTCCATAATTCTCTCTTATGTCACCAAAACAAATCCATTCTTCGGATTTTTCCTTTGATTCCGATAAATAAATACTTAATAAATACTTATTCTAAATAGTTATTCGCCAGAAAGAAAATAATTTAAAGAATTCAATTTAATTAACTATTAACTTAAAGTTCTACTAAAGTTATGATTCAAAGGAAAGAAAGCGTGGAGCTGAAATAATTCACTCAGAACGCCCTTTAACAGATTACGTGGTACGATTGGATCAAATAAGCCCTTATGGAATAAAAATTCAGCCGCTTGTGAACCTTCTGGTACTGTCTTATTCAATGTTTGTTCAATTACTCTTTTACCTGCAAATGCAATGTAGGCGTTGGGTTCAGCAATAATGATATCCCCCAACATACCAAAACTAGCTGTCACCCCACCAGTCGTAGGAGATGTAAGGATTGATACATAAACTAACTTTTTATTCGATTGATAATCATATAAAGCAGCAGAAATTTTAGCCATTTGCATCAAGCTCAAACTTCCTTCTTGCATGCGTGCTCCTCCGGAAGCACACACTAGAATAAGAGGTAAAAATTGATTAGTAGCATACTCGATTAAACGAGTAATTTTCTCGCCTACTACCGATCCCATACTACCCCCCATAAACTGAAAATCCATAACCCCAATTGCTACGGGAATGCCGTTTAGTTGACCTATGCCGGTTTGAATGGCCTCGGTTAATCCTGT